TTCTTGCAGAATTTATAGCCGGACAATTAAAAAATAGAGTTTCATTTCGCAAGGCAATGAAAAAAGCTATTGAATTAACTGAACAGGCAGATACAAAAGGAATTCAAGTACAAATTGCAGGACGTATCGACGGAAAAGAAATTGCACGTGTCGAATGGATCAGAGAAGGGAGGGTTCCCCTACAAACCATTCGAGCTAAAATTGATTATTGTTCCTATACAGTTCGAACTATATATGGGGTATTAGGCATCAAAATTTGGATATTTGTAGACGAGTAATAATCAGAAACCCTTACTCGCTTTTACGTTCTGTCCAGTGATGGAACAAAAAATGACAAACTCTTTCATTCTTTTTATGTTCAATCAAAAAATGAGCAATTCTATAGGGTTAAATAAAAATTCGATTGACCATTTTATTTTGATATAAATATAATTGCTATGCTTAGTGTGTGACTCGTTGGTTTTTTTTTAGGGTAGGGTTAGGATTCTAAAAAAAAAAAAATAGACTGGCCCATAGTATGAACTAATAACTAGAGAAGTAATAACCAACTCATCGCTTCGCATTATCTGGATCCAAAAAACCAGTCAGTCAAGATATGATATATTGATCATATCATTGTAGCAACTGAAATATGTTTTTGCATACAAAAACCATGAGTTGTGAAGCGAAATATAAAAAGGATGTGGATAACTGGAAAGGTGAGAGAAAGAGAGAAAAAGAATATCAATGATATAGAATTCCAATATAAAATATTATATGTAAGGTCTATAAGTCATCTCATAAAAGACAATGTAATAAAGCATCAATACTCTCATTCATATTCATCCAGAAGTAGATGAATCTAATCTGTTCATAGAACAAAAAAAATAAAGAGCCTCGAGCCAATAAAGACTGAGAAGATTGACTCAAGAACAAATTTAATGAATTTAATGAGAGGCTCCATTGTAGAATTCAGACCTAAGCATTAATCGAGAAGCGATGGGAACGACGGAACCTGTGAATGCAGAAGATTCTATTGAAAACGAATCCTAATGATTCATCGGGTGGGATGGCGGAACGAACCGGAGAACAATTTCATTTATTCTGAGCGATCATGGGCTAACCCTACAACTGAACTAGATATTTAAAGAGTAAATATTCGCCCGCGAAAGCTTTATTTTATTTGATTGCTACATTTTTTTTTGTGATCAAATATGATAAAAAAAGGAAAAAGAAAGATTCGTTATAACGTTATAAAAAACGACATTATCTACTAACATTATCTACTATACTATAAATTTATGTTTAGTTATATATCCAAAAAAATCAATATATTTGGAATATATTAGATGAAATATCAAAGAATCCGGTGTATTATTGATTAAATACATGTTAAATACATGTATATCTTAATGCAATATTTTTCAATCCTTTCATTCGCGAGGAGCTGGATGAGAAGAAACTCTCATGTCCAGTTCTGTAGTAGAGGTGGAATTGTGAAACAACCATCAACTATAACCCCAAAAGAACCAGATTCCGTAAACAACATAGAGGAAGAATGAAGGGAATATCTTATCGAGGTAATCATATTTGTTTCGGTAGATATGCTCTTCAGGCACTTGAACCCGCTTGGATCACATCTAGACAAATAGAAGCAGGGCGACGAGCAATGACACGAAATGCACGCCGTGGGGGAAAAATATGGGTACGTATATTTCCAGACAAACCCGTTACAGTAAGACCTGCGGAAACACGTATGGGGTCGGGTAAAGGATCTCCCGAATATTGGGTAGCTGTCGTTAAACCAGGTAGAATACTTTATGAAATGGGCGGAGTAGCAGAAAATATAGCCAGAAAGGCTATTTCAATAGCAGCATCAAAAATGCCTATACGAACTCAATTCATTATTTCGTGATAGAAATTTATAACCATAGGAAAGAGGTCTTGGAATAAAAAAGCAATTGCAGGTTTCTTTTTTTTTGACAAAGAATATTTCTTTTTTTCTTCTCCCCTTTTTGTTTTGCATTGAAAGAACAGATTAAAAAATGATATGATTCAACCCCAGACCTATTTGAATGTAGCGGACAACAGCGGGGCCCGAGAATTGATGTGTATTCGAATCATAGGAGCTAGTAATCGCCGATATGCTCATATTGGTGATGTTATTGTTGCTGTGATCAAAGAAGCAGTACCAAATATGCCTCTCAAAAGATCAGAAGTGATCAGAGCTGTAATTGTACGTACTTGTAAAGAACTCAAACGTGACAATGGTATGATAATACGATATGATGACAATGCTGCAGTTGTCATTGATCAAGAAGGAAATCCAAAAGGAACTCGAGTTTTTGGTGCGATCGCCCGAGAATTGAGACAGTTAAATTTTACAAAAATAGTTTCATTAGCCCCTGAAGTATTATAAGATAAGACCATGATATAGAGTTATAGTAGAGTATTTGAATGAAATAGGTTAATTAATAGATTGTGTCTCACGTATATACCTTTACTAATTCATAACAAAAAA